AGATCATATTCACGCTGGTACAGTAGTGGGTAAACTGGAGGGGGAACGTGAGATGACTTTGGGTTTTGTTGATTTGTTACGTGATGATTTTATTGAAAAAGATCGAAGTCGTGGTATTTTTTTCACTCAAGACTGGGTCTCTATGCCAGGTGTTCTGCCCGTGGCTTCAGGGGGTATTCATGTTTGGCATATGCCTGCCCTAACCGAAATCTTTGGGGATGATTCCGTACTACAGTTCGGTGGAGGAACTTTAGGGCACCCTTGGGGAAATGCACCCGGTGCAGTAGCTAATCGGGTGGCTTTAGAAGCATGTGTACAAGCTCGTAATGAGGGACGCGATCTTGCTCGTGAAGGTAATGATATTATTCGTGAAGCTACCAAATGGAGCCCTGAGCTAGCCGCTGCTTGTGAAGTATGGAAAGAGATCACATTCGAGTTCGAACCAGTGGATAAGCTAGATATATAGACAAAATAAGCGCGTATAATTCAGCAATTCCTGTTTGTTCTCCTAATTGATTGCAATGAAACTTGGCCCAATCTTTTCCTCAAAAAAAGAAAGATTGGGCCGAATCGGATAAAGAATAAACATCTTATACTAATACTATGAGGGTCTTTGTGTATTTACATATATCTTTTTTTATATGTACAGACCTTACGATATACACTTACGATATACAATACAATATACAAGTATATACAAAATATAAACATAAGAAGATAAGATCGAAGGAAGACTAAACAACTTATCTATTCTATTATTCCTTGTTGGAGCCATAGGCTGAATTATGTATCCTTGGGATTGGATTGGTGGATCATTTTATATTCCTTAGTTTCAGGCCATAGATCAAGCCAAGGGAAGGATTCCTTATACCCCTATCCTGTATATTGTCTTTTTCGTTCCCTATTGTCTTTTTCGTTCCCTGTTGTAATATAAACTCATTTTATTATTTGACTATATGACACGAGATTCTACGAATCGATAATTCATTTTTCATTTATGGGAAGAAACAACTATGTATCTTTTTGATGAGAATTGAAAGTTTTACATGAGAAAAACCTGTCTTTATATATCATATATCTTTTTTTGAGGAAAAGATTCTATCATAATCTCTATCATAATATTGAAATGATTCACCGGATTCCTCAAAAAGAGAATCTTTTCTTTTCAAGACTCGCTCGTTTTTCATTAACAATCTTAATGATTGGATCATATACTTCATTTGAATTATGATGAGAAATAAAAAGAAAAAAATAGTAAAATGATTTTTTCTTCATCGTTTTTTCTTCATCGAATGACTATTCATCTATTAGTATTAGGTTTTTATCAAATAGGGGGCAGAAAGAATCTATGGAAAAATGTTGGTTAAATTCTATGTTGTCTAACAAGAAGTTAGAACATAGATGTGGACTAAGTAAATCAATGGATGATAGTCTTGATGCTCTTGGACATACCAGTGGAAGTGAAGAAACTATTCTAAATGATGCGGAGAAAAAGATTCCTAGTTGGGACAGTTATAGTTTCAGTAATATTAATTATCTAAATTATTTATTTGATAACAGGAATATTTGGAGTTTGATCTCTGATCATACTTTTTTAGTTAGAAATAGTAATGGTGATACTTATTCTGTATATTTTGATATTGAAAATCAGATTTTTGATATTGACAATGCTAGTTTGAGTGAACTAGAGATTCTTTTTTCTAGTTATTTGAATAGTGGGTCTAATAGTAGTAATTACTACTATTATTATTCCATGTATGATACTCAATCTAATTGGAATAATCACATTAATAGTTGCATTGATAGTTATCTTCGTTTTGAAATCAATAGTGACATTTACAGTGATATCGACAGTTACATTTTTAGTTTCATTTGTACGGAAAATATAAGTAGTATTGAAAGTGGAAATTCTAGTATCAAAACTAGTAGCAGTTCTTTCAATAGAATAGAAAGATCTAATGATTTCGATATAAATACAAAATACAAACAGTTATGGGTTCAATGTGAGAATTGTTATGGATTAAATTATAAAAAATTTTTTAGTTCAAAAATGAATATTTGTGAACACTGCGGATATCATTTGAAAATGAGTAGTTCAGATAGAATCGAACTCTTTATAGATCCTGGCACTTGGGAGCCTATGGATGCAAATATGGTTTCTATGGACCCCATTGAATTTCATTCAGAGGAGGAAACTTATATAGATCGCATCTCTTTTTATCAAATAAAAACGGGTTTAACTGAAGCTGTTCAAACGGGCGTAGGTCAACTAAATAGTATTCCCATAGCAATGGGAGTTATGGATTTTCAGTTTATAGGAGGTAGTATGGGATCCGTAGTAGGTGAGAAAATCACCCGTTTGATCGAGTATGCTACTAATCGATCTCTACCTGTCATTATTGTGTGTGCTTCTGGAGGAGCACGCATGCAAGAAGGGAGTTTGAGCTTGATGCAAATGGCTAAAATATCTTCTGCTTTATATGATTATCAATTAAATAAAAAGTTATTCTATATATCAATCCTTACATCTCCTACAACTGGCGGAGTTACAGCAAGTTTTGGTATGTTGGGAGATATCATTATTGCTGAACCTAATGCCTACATTGCGTTTGCGGGTAAAAGAGTAATTGAACAAACATTGAAAAAGACAGTACCCGATGGTTTACAGGTGGCTGAGTATTTATTCGATAAGGGCTTATTCGACCCAATCGTACCACGTAATCCTTTAAAAGGTGTTCTGAATGAGTTATTTCAGCTACATGGTTTCCTTCCCTTGAATCAAGATGAAAAAAAAGATTGAAATTCTTCATTTTCAAATGGAAGTATAGCACTAGCTTCAGTTATTTTTATTTGTAGCGCATACGCATTTAGTTCATTATAATGAAAAAAATAAAACTAAGAAGATGGTATTTTCTTTGGAGACATCCGTTATAAATGTAGTAAGAGTTAGAAGTTTTGGATAATGACTTTTTGACCCGGATCCCTTTTTTATTCTACCTCTCTTCCTGATTAGGAATAAGCATCCCTCTATTGACAAGATAAAAAAGAATTTCTTTCTCCTTCCGATAAATCCGGGAAATAAAAATAAATTTCTCCATCCTTTTGACATATTCATATATAGAACAACAAAAAATAGATAAAAAAAGATATCGAAAAAATGAAAAGAAAATATTAAATAAAAAAAAAATAAGAAATCTTAAATCAAAGAAATAAAATAGAAATATTCAAATAACAAATAATAAGAATATAGAAGTTCTTTCTATTTAGTGAAAATCCCCGTTTTTCACTAGGAATCCCTGTTTGTTGGATAAGATTGGTTAAAGTTGGGAATTCATAAGAAACTCTTTTCTATCTTTCCTTTCAAAGAAAAAAAGGTGTTTTGATGAAAGGAAAGATAGAAAGACGATGAAGATAAAGATGGGAGAAGAAGAATCCAATTTCTTAAAGCGGATTCTCCTAAATATTCGTGTAGAAAGAGGAATAGGTACACTTCATTGAGTTCTACATTCGTTATTGGTTATGAAATATTTCATATCAATATTATCTTAATATTCTATCTAATAGATAGACTTATCATAAGATATCTTTATAATTATAATAGGTACAAATATGAAATTGAGGTACCCATTCTATGATAGATTTTAACCTTCCCTCTATTTTTGTTCCTGTAGTGGCCCTAGTCTTTCCGGCAATCGCAATGGCTTCTTTATCTCTTTATGTCCAAAGAAATAAGATTGTCTAAATATGATGGGACCAAATCTCATCAATTTATTTCAAAACTGGATCATCATACAGATACTTTTTTAATGGAATATGGTAGGATATATGATATGTGGCTTTTCCGAAAACAAATGGAAGAGTTGTTTTGTTATGTATGCCGATGCATAATATACGCATTAATGCATGTATATGCGGTTATAGCTTAATCAATTAAATGATGAAATTCAAAATGATCAGCAAATCTTTTTTGAAAAATATTTGAAATAGAAACTAAATTTATCTAACCAATTATTCCTAAGAGTTCCTGTCGGAATGCTGCTAGTTGATGAAAGTTACTTCGGGATCAAGCAATAAAAGTCGAGTCAAATCCTTTTGGATTATTCTCTCAATTCCAATCGAATGCAACTGGATCTAGTATAGTATGAACTGGCGATCAGAACATATATGGATAGAACTTATAACAGGGTCTCGAAAAACAAGTAATTTTTGCTGGGCCTTTATCCTTTTTTTAGGTTCACTAGGATTCTTAGTGGTTGGAACTTCCAGTTATCTTAGTAAAAATCTGATATCCGTATTTCCTTATCAGCAAATTCTTTTTTTCCCACAAGGGATCGTGATGTCTTTTTATGGGATCGCAGGTCTATTCATTAGTTCTTATTTGTGGTGCACAATTTCATGGAATGTAGGTAGTGGTTATGACCAATTCGATAGAAAAGAAGGGATAATGTCCCTTTTTCGTTGGGGATTTCCTGGAAGAAATCGTCGCGTCTTCCTTCGTTTCTTTCTGAAAGATATCCAATCAATCAGAATGGAGGTGAGAGAGGGTCTTTTTCCTCGTCGTGTTCTTTATATGGAAGTCAGGGGCCAAGGAGCTATTCCCTTGACCCGTACTGATGAGAATTTGACTCCACGAGAAATTGAACAAAAAGCTGCCGAATTGGCCTATTTCTTGCGCGTACCCATTGAAGTATTTTGAAATGAACTAAAGAAGAAATCTCAGCATGAGAGAAGGGACTTAATACATCTCAAAAGCAGGAGGACGTATATGGAACAATATTAATAAAATATAATATAACTAATCAAAAATATAACTAATCAAATAGAATATATTAATCAAATAGAATATATTAAAAAAAATATATTAAGGAGAATAGAAACTATTTTGTATACGCATACACATGGTGTACAGTTTCACTCTTTATACTAGTAAAAGGTCTAATAATTATAGATTCATCAAATATCCTAACATGTCTTTTGTTTTCGTAAAACATAATTCCTCTTTTTAGGCCTTTGAATTGATACCCTATCCTCGCTCTGCGGTTAGACAGTGAAATCTTTCGAATTCAAAATAGAAATAAAAGAATTAAAGGATCCGGTAGGGTTCGTCTTTAAATCCAAATTCTATTCGTTAGTTCAAATGGGTTTTCGAGTCTTCATCGAAAGGAATAAATGAAGGGAAAATTGGTTACAATTTGCCTAATTGTGATCTCTGGAATATGGAAATAATATTTACTTTTTTTTTCATTTTAAAAGGGCCCTTCTTCTATGTTCTATTCTAGATTATTCTAGATCCAAAGACTCAATTCTTACACAAAAACAAAAATAGGAAAAGATCCATAGGTTCGATACCTTATTCTTGTTTTCTTGTTAGAGTTATAGGCTCTTGTTATATAATTCGTGCTTCATAGAAATCTCAGATAGAATCGACGAATCGACGAATGAAACAGGTTCATTAACAATTCACATCATGGATACAGAATGAAAAAAAAGAAAGCATTGGCTTCCCTCCCATATCTTGTGTCTATACTCTTTTTGCCCTGGTGGATTTCTCTCTCATTTAATAAATGTCTAGAAACTTGGGTTATTAATTGGTGGAATACCAGGCAATCCGAAATCCTTTTGAATGATATTCAAGAGAAAAATGTTCTAGAAAAATTTCTGGAATTAGAAGAACTATTCCTGTTGGACGAGATGATAAAGGAGTACTCGGAGACATATATGCAAAGGATTCGTATAGGAATGCACAAGGAAACAATACAATTGGTCCAAAAACACAATGAATCTCATTTCCATATCATTTTGCATTTCTCTACAAATCTAATCTGTTTCGCTATTCTAAGTGGTTATTTTTTTCTGGGTAATGAAGAACTTTTCATTCTAAATTCTTGGATTCAGGAATTTCTCTATAACTTAAGTGATACAATCAAAGCTTTTTCGATTCTTTTAGTTACTGATTTATGGATCGGATTTCACTCGACCCATGGTTGGGAACTAATGATTGGTTCGATCTACAGCGATTTTGGATTGGCTCAGAATGATCAGATTATATCTGGTCTTGTTTCCACTTTTCCAGTGATTCTAGATACAATTGTGAAATATTGGATCTTCCATTTTTTAAATCGTGTATCTCCTTCGCTTGTAGTAATTTATCATTCAATGAATGAATGAATAATTTATTAGATCTTTTTCTTTATACTTCTACCTTATTTACTTCAAGGTATTCTTACTATAGTACAATTCTTTCAGTACAATCAATACAATGGCAAACTTGTGGATAGGGAATTCTACTAGATACCTATCAAATTTATTGTAGAAATTCCGTGGATCAATGATTGGACCATGCAAAATAGAAATACTTTTTCTTGGGTAAAAGAACAGATGACTCGATCTATTTATGTATCGATCATGATATATGTAATAACTCGAGCATCTATTTCAAATGCATATCCCATTTTTGCACAGCAGGGTTATGAAAATCCACGAGAAGCAACTGGACGAATTGTATGTGCCAATTGCCATTTAGCTAATAAGCCCGTGGATATTGAAGTTCCGCAAGCTGTACTTCCTGATACTGTATTTGAAGCAGTTGTTCGAATTCCTTATGATATGCAATTGAAACAAGTTCTTGCTAATGGTAAAAAAGGAGCTTTGAATGTAGGAGCTGTTCTTATTTTACCCGAGGGATTCGAATTAGCCCCCCTTGATCGTATTTCTCCCGAAATGAAAGAAAAGATAGGCAATCTTTCTTTTCAGTGTTATCGTCCTAATAAAAGAAATATTCTTGTGATAGGTCCTGTTCCCGGTCAGAAATATAGTGAAATCGTCTTTCCTATTCTTTCCCCCGACCCTGCGACGAAAAAAGACGTTCACTTCTTAAAATATCCCATATATGTAGGTGGGAACAGAGGAAGGGGTCAGATTTATCCTGATGGTAGCAAGAGTAACAATACAGTTTATAATGCTACATCTGCTGGTATAGTAAGCAGAATAGCACGTAAAGAAAAGGGGGGATATGAAATATCCATAGTTGATGCATCAGAAGGACGTCAAGTGGTTGATATTATACCTCCAGGACCAGAACTTCTTGTTTCAGAAGGTGAATCCATCAAGCTTGATCAACCATTAACAAGTAATCCAAATATAGGAGGGTTTGGTCAGGGAGACGCGGAAATAGTGCTTCAAGATCCATTACGAGTCCAAGGCCTTCTGTTCTTCTTGGCATCTGTGATTTTGGCACAAATATTTTTGGTTCTGAAAAAGAAACAGTTTGAAAAGGTTCAATTGTACGAAATGAATTTCTAGATCTATAGATTTCTTAAAATAAAGTTGGTAAAAGTGCCAAATTCTTGTTGATCGATAGAATGATATATGATTCAAAAAATTCTATAAGTCTTTTCTTTATTTTTTTTTTTTACTCTTTTTTATTTTGCGGGATGTCTGAAACTCATTACTTGTATACCATTCCTAATGATAGAAAATAAGTATACAAATAGAAAGGAA